TGCAGCTTGGGGTAAACCCCTACCTCCAAGGTATCATCTTGGCGTCTCTAATGTCGACTTAAGCTACTCTTCCTCTTCTTACTACCTCCTCTTCCTACTCTTCCTCTTCTTACTACCTCCTCTTCCTACTCTTCCTCTTCTTACTATCTCCTCTTCCTACTCTTCCTCTTCTTACTACCTCCTCTTCCTACTCTTCCTCTTCTTACTACCTCCTCTTCCTACTCTTCCTCTTCTTACTATCTCCTCTTCCTACTCTTCCTCTTCTTACTATCTCCTCTTCTTACTATCTCCTCTTCCTACTCTTCCTCTTCTTACTATCTCCTCTTCCTACTCTTCCTCTTCTTACTATCTCCTCTTCTTACTATCTCCTCTTCCTACTCTTCCTCTTCTTCTATCCCTTCCTTCTCTCCCTCGGGCCCCCCCAGGTCCTCCTTTTCCCCTCTACTCGTCCCTGTACTCCCGGAGATCTCCTATCTTGGATATATCTTCAGTCACTCGGACAATCCCATCCCCCCTTTATTCGCGCCGTTTATACGTAGGTACGCCGATTTTACCCTCTGTTAATTTTCACCAATTAAAATTCCCAAATTCATGCCTTATCTACAATAGAATTAAACTATACCCTCAAGTATCAAAAACTTTCGTGCCTCTTACACCAGTAAATAGAAAGATAAGCTAAATAAGCTCATAGGTTCATACCCTATTTATGGAATTCATTCCTCTTTTTAATTTTTAATTCTCCTTCTCGTAATTTATTTTTAAGAACTCTAATTTTGGGAACTTTAATTTCGGTAAGTTCCCAATCTTGATTTGGGGCCTGGGTTGGTTTGGAGGTAAATTTGCTTTCATTTATCCCCCTAATAACAGATAAAAATATACTATCTTCAGAGGCAGCCTTAAAATATTTTCTGACCCAAGCTCTCGCATCTATTTTCCTGTTTACAACCATCCTACTATATACAGTATACTTAAAGGTACCTTTACAACCCACCGTTCTTCCTATTTCTATCCACACCCTATTTTGATCCGCCCTTCTAATTAAGTTAGGCGCTGCGCCATTTCACTTTTGGCTCCCAGGAGTTATGGAAGGTTTAACTTGAATCAACAATATACTTTTAATAACTTGGCAAAAATTAGGGCCCTTAAGTTTACTGTCTTACGCTATAAGAGATGGGATGTTTCCCCATGGAGTAATTATTCTATCTACCTTCGTTGGGGCGGTTGGAGGGTTTAACCAAACTTCTTTACGTAAAATTATGGCTTACTCATCTATTAACCATTTAGGGTGAATGTTGGCTGGGGTACTTTTGAGCAACCTATACTGGGTTACTTATTTTGGGTTTTATTGTTTTCTGAGATTTTCGATTTTAGTAAGATTTCACCACCTCCAACTTTCACACCTTAAACAAATTTTCCTAATTTCTGATCCCAACAACTTCAATAAAATCTTCGTGTTTTCTAATTTCCTCTCACTAGGGGGTCTCCCACCTTTTATTGGGTTTATCCCTAAATGGCTAGTACTTCAAGGACTAACTTCTCAAGGGAACTTTTTATTAGGGGGTACATTAGTTGTGCTAACTTTAGTGGTTCTATTTTATTACCTGCGCACCTTTTTTCCTGCCGCCCTCGTTACTACCAGCTCCCATAAATGAGGAATTACCCAAATTTACTGGGCACCCCTTAATGTAGGGCTCACCAGTCTCTCTTTACTAGGGTTCCCCCTCTTCCCCCTCCTTTACCCTTTATTTTAAGACTTTATGTTAATAAACAAATAACCTTCAAAGTTATTATTAAAAGTTTAAATCTTTTAAGTCTTAGTATAATACATTTTTAGGATTGCAGCCTAATGTTTTCCTTAAACTACAAAACCTGATAGGGGAGTTCAACCTCCTAAATAGATTTACAATCTACTGCCTATTCTCAGCCACCCTATCGCGACAATGATTGTTTTCAACTAACCATAAGGATATTGGAACTTTATACTTTATTTTTGGGGCTTGATCTGGTATAATCGGGACATCGTTAAGTTTGCTCATTCGGGCCGAATTGGGGCAACCTGGTTCGTTAATTGGCGATGATCAAATCTATAATGTTATTGTAACTGCCCATGCATTCATCATAATTTTCTTTATAGTAATACCTATTATAATTGGGGGATTCGGTAATTGACTTGTCCCCTTAATGCTCGGTGCCCCTGATATAGCCTTCCCCCGGATAAATAATATAAGTTTTTGACTTTTACCCCCTGCCCTAACCCTGTTACTAGCTAGCAGTATGGTGGAAAGAGGGGCAGGAACTGGGTGGACTGTCTACCCTCCCCTAGCCTCTGGGATCGCTCACGCGGGAGGATCTGTAGACCTCGCCATCTTTTCTCTACATCTAGCCGGTGTGTCATCTATTTTAGGGGCAGTAAACTTCATTACCACTACTATTAATATACGAGCAAGCGGTATAACAATAGACCGAATCCCCCTTTTTGTTTGGTCCGTATTAATTACGGCCATCTTACTTCTCCTATCTCTCCCTGTTTTAGCCGGGGCCATCACGATACTACTAACCGACCGGAACCTAAATACCTCATTCTTTGACCCCGCGGGAGGGGGTGACCCCATTCTTTACCAGCATCTATTTTGGTTCTTCGGCCACCCAGAAGTCTATATTTTAATCCTCCCGGGATTCGGTATAATTTCACACATTATTAGCCAAGAAAGAGGGAAAAAGGAAGCTTTTGGTTCGCTGGGTATAATTTATGCCATGCTGGCTATTGGCCTCTTAGGGTTCGTTGTTTGAGCTCACCATATATTTACCGTTGGGATAGATGTAGATACCCGAGCATATTTCACCGCTGCCACTATAATTATTGCCGTCCCAACAGGGATTAAAATTTTTAGTTGACTGGCGACACTTCATGGTGCCCAACTAAATTACAGCCCTTCCTTACTTTGAGCACTCGGGTTCGTCTTTCTCTTCACGATCGGGGGTTTAACAGGAGTGGTTCTAGCAAATTCCTCTATTGATATTGTTCTTCATGATACTTATTACGTAGTAGCTCACTTTCACTATGTACTTTCTATGGGGGCAGTTTTCGCTATCATAGGAGGGGTGATCCATTGGTTCCCTCTTTTTACAGGGTTAACCCTGAACCCCCAGTGACTCAAAATTCACTTCCTAGTTATATTTGTCGGGGTAAACTTAACTTTCTTTCCGCAGCATTTTCTAGGTTTGAGAGGGATACCTCGTCGATACTCTGATTACCCCGATGCCTACACTGCCTGAAATGTCGTATCTACAGTAGGGTCAACGATTTCACTTCTAGGGGTTCTAATACTAGTCTTTATTGTTTGAGAGGCTCTTGTGAGTCACCGACAAGTTCTATATCCCCTACAGCTGTCCTCTTCTGTCGAGTGATTTCACGCCCTTCCTCCCGCCGAGCATAGATACAGTGAACTCCCAACTTTATTAAACTTCTAATGTGGCAGAGTAGTGCTGTGGGTTTAAGCCCCACCCAGAAAGATTTATCTTTCGTTAGAATATGGCGACATGGGCTAATCTAGGATTCCAGGATAGTAATTCACCCCTTATGGAACAATTAACTTTCTTTCATGACCACACCCTTCTTATTCTTGTTATGATTACAACTCTGGTAGGTTATTTAATAACCACCATACTATTTAACCCTTCTGTAAACCGGGTACTTTTACAAGGTCAAACTATTGAAATTATTTGGACAATTCTCCCCGCTGTAATTCTAATCTTCATTGCTCTCCCATCTCTTCGGCTTCTCTATATACTGGATGAGGTGAGTAACCCCGCCGTCACTTTAAAAACAATTGGGCATCAATGATACTGAAGTTACGAGTATTCCGATTTTACCCAACTAGAATTCGATTCTTATATGATCCCCACAAACGAACTCCCTGAAAGAGGGTTTCGACTACTAGAGGTAGACACTCGGGTTGTTCTTCCTATAAAAACCCAAATTCGGATTCTCATCTCAGCAGCTGATGTCCTCCATTCCTGGGCTCTCCCTAGCGCAGGGGTAAAAGTAGATGCCATACCTGGCCGTCTCAACCAAACAAGCTTCCTTATAAATCGTCCCGGCTTATTTTATGGGCAGTGTTCTGAAATTTGTGGGGCTAATCATAGTTTTATACCCATCGTTATTGAGAGCGCCCCCACAAATGTCTTTCTGGCGTGAGCTTCTAAAATAAGTATGTCCTCACTAGATGTCTGAAGGTAAGTAATGGTCTCTTAAACCACTCATAGTAAAGTCACATCTACTTCTAGTGGAAAGGTTAGTTAAAATAATATTAGTATGTCACGCTAAAGTTAGGAGTTCAACCTCCTACCTTTTAATACCTCAAATAGCACCCCTCAGATGGATCATCTTATTTGTAATTTTTGCAACAACCTTCCTCCTTTTTAGTGTAATTAGTTATTTCCTTTTCCCTTTATCAGCTACAGCTTCCTTAAAATCTAGCGGGGGTCTATCCTCATCACCCTTCAATTGAAAATGATAACTAACCTATTTTCCGTTTTTGACCCAAGTAGTTCCATTTTAGGGCTCTCTCTAAACTGATCTAGCACCTTCCTCGGAATTTTAATCCTCCCCATCACTTATTGGTTAGTCCCTTCCCGGTATAATCTCATTTGAAACTCCGTCACTTCTACCCTCCATAAAGAATTTTCTACACTTCTCGGGCCCCAAGGTCATGTGGGAAGAACTTTCCTCTTTATTAGCTTATTTACCATAATTTTATTTAATAACCTATTAGGGTTATTCCCTTATATTTTTACAAGCTCTAGACACCTCGTTTTCACCCTAACCTTAGCCCTTCCCTTGTGGTTAAGTTTTATAATTTATGGGTGATTAAATCACACCCAACATATATTTGCTCACTTAGTACCCCAAGGTACCCCAGCTGTCCTCATACCCTTCATGGTGTGTATTGAAACGATTAGAAACATCATCCGCCCCGGGACGTTAGCTGTCCGACTTGCTGCCAATATAATCGCCGGGCACTTACTCATAACCTTAATAGGAAATACTGGGCCCAGTCTCGCCTTCGGGTTAGTAAGCCTTCTCCTATTAGGACAAATAGCCCTACTCCTTCTAGAGTCTGCCGTCGCTATTATCCAATCCTATGTTTTTGCTGTTCTTAGAACTTTATACTCCAGTGAGGTAAATTAATGTCCGCACATAATAATCACCCCTACCACTTAGTCGATCAAAGTCCTTGACCCCTTACCGGAGCTATCGGTGCTATGGCTACTCTTAGAGGTCTCGTCCAATGATTTCACTTCTACAACACCCAACTTCTTACTCTTGGAGTTACAATTACCCTGCTAACCATAATTCAATGATGACGAGATGTGACGCGTGAGGGAACGTTCCAGGGTCTCCATACACACATTGTAACGCTAGGTTTACGTTGGGGGATAATTCTATTTATTGTTTCTGAAGTTTTCTTCTTCATCTCCTTCTTTTGAGCCTTCTTTCACAGAAGCTTATCCCCTACAATCGAGCTAGGGTCTATTTGACCCCCTGTAGGAATTTCCCCCTTTAACCCTCTACAAATCCCCCTACTTAATACCGCCATTCTTTTAGCTTCCGGAATTACTGTTACTTGAGCCCATCACGCGCTCATAAGTGGCCAACATTCCCAAACTTTACAAGGTTTATTTTTCACGGTCCTCCTAGGAATTTATTTTAGTATCCTCCAGGCTTATGAGTACATAGAAGCCCCCTTTTCAATCGCCGATGCAATTTATGGATCCTCATTCTTTATGGCTACTGGATTTCACGGACTCCACGTTATTATCGGGACTACCTTCCTGGGAGCCTGCTTAGGACGCCACTACTTCGAACACTTTTCACCTAACCACCACTTTGGGTTTGAAGCTGCTGCTTGGTACTGACATTTTGTAGATGTAGTTTGGTTATTCCTATATGTCTCAATTTATTGATGAGGTAGTTAACGGCTTATTTAGTATAGAAGTATATTTGGCTTCCAACCAAAAGGCCTGAATTCCAGATTAAGTATTGCTCCTTGTCAGTTTAATTGCTATCACCCTGATCCTAATCGCCACTTTAGTAATAGGACTAGCCTCCCTACTCTCTAAAAAAGACACCACCGATCGGGAAAAGAGATCTCCATTTGAGTGTGGATTCGATCCCAACTGCTCATCCCGCCTACCGTTTTCACTCCGGTTCTTCTTAATCGCCGTTATTTTTCTAATTTTCGACGTAGAAATTGCTCTCCTCCTGCCCCTAGTTCTCCTTTTAAATTTTGCGGCCCTTTTCCCCTGGTTCCTCACAACTTCTGCCTTCTTGATTATTCTTCTTGCAGGGTTGTACCATGAGTGGCACCAAGGTGCTCTCAACTGAGCCAACTAGGGCTGTAGTTAACCATAATATTTGATTTGCAATCAAAAGGTACCTTCTTGGGTCTGCCTTAAGTAAGAAGCGAATTTTGCACCCAGTTTCGACCTGGTTCTAGGTGGTCACACCCTTACTTGAACGAAGCCAAAGAGAGGCCTATCACTGTTAATGATAAAAATGATGTTAAATCCGTTTAAGGTATAAAGTCACGTAAGAAAGCCGCTAACTTTCTCTCTAGCAGTTAAACTCTGTTAATACCTTTGTTCATGTAGTTTACTTAAAACGTTACATTTTCACTGTAAGGAAGGGCTAAAGCCCCATAAATACCCAAGAATCTAAGATTTCCTTAACAGCTTCAATGTTATGCTCTAATTAAGCTACTTAGGTTTAAATTAAAAGAAATATAAGTAACACAGTAAACCATATCACAAATCCTGTTAAATAAATCTTCAAGTCATTTTGTTGAACCTCTTGAGCCATTTGAGATGTTCTAAGAATCACCTCATACAAGCCCTGTGCCCCCAAAAATTCCGACCACCCCTGGTCTCCTGTTGAGCTTACTTGGTATCTCTTTCCCAAGGGAAAATTAGATACCCCTAATGTAAATAATATAGGTATAAACCACATGGACCCCACAAAATTAACTACACTAAAAGAATTTAAACTTTTATTTCTCATTCCAATGCTAAATGTGGCAGCCTCCAAACCAATTCAAGCACCGAGCAGTCTGACAAACAACGCCAATAATTTTAAAGTCCAGGGGAGGCAAATTATTAAAGGAGCAGGAAATAATCACCACCCTAAAATACTCCCTCCAAATACAGATATTACTATTAAACCTCCCATTCCAATAAATATATTATAGCTCTCGTCACCCATAGGGTGACATGTAGATAAATTAGGATTACCTGTTAAGCTATAATAAACCAATCGCCCTCTATAACAAACGGTTAACCCCGTAGAGACAAAATAAAGGAAAAACACCAACAAACTAGAAATCCCTATCCCTACTATTTCCAAGATCAAATCCTTGGAATAAAACCCCGCCAAAAATGGTATTCCGCATAAAGCCAAATTTGCCACTCTCATGCACCCCACAGTATAAGGTATTTGGGAAACCAAACTCCCTATATTGCGAATATCCTGAGAATCCTTCATATTATGAATTACAGCACCTGCACATATAAAAAGGAGAGCCTTAAATAACGCATGTGCTAACAAGTGAAAATACGCCAACTTAGTCATTCCTATAGCTAAAACGCTTATTATTAACCCTAATTGGCTTAATGTCGATAAAGCAATAATTTTCTTCAAGTCAAACTCAAAATTTGCCCCAAGGCCTGCTATAAATATAGTCAACCCGGCCACTAACAATAAAAATTTTGATGCAGATCTACCCTCCAGTAAGGGGCTAAATCGAATTAACAAATACACGCCAGCTGTTACTAGAGTTGAAGAGTGGACAAGCGCAGATACTGGAGTAGGAGCCGCCATAGCAGCCGGCAGCCAGGCAGAAAAAGGAATTTGTGCACTTTTTGTCATCGCAGCTAGTACCACTAACCAGGCAATTACTTCTATTTCCCGGGAAGATTTCATAACTTCTAAATAATAAATATAATTATAACTCCCAAAATTAAGTATTCAAGCAATAGCCATTAAAAGTGCCACATCACCAATTCGGTTTCTCAGGGCTGTCAACATCCCCGCATTATAAGATTTCACATTTTGGTAATAAATTACTAAACAGTAAGAAACAAGTCCCAAACCATCCCAACCTAATAAAATTCTAATCAAGTTTGGACTAATGATTAGCAGTATTATGGAAAGTACAAATATTAAGACTAACAAAATAAAACGATTCATATTGCTATCACCCGCCATATATTCCTGACTGTAAAAAATAACTAAAGAAGAAATTAATAAAACCAAACTTATAAAAATTAAGGCCATTCAATCTAATAAAATAGTTATTACAACATGTACTCCTTGAAGGTTAAGAACTTCCCATTCTAAGAATAAGGTGAAATCTTGTATCAAATAGAAAACCCCAAACCACAAACATACCATTCTTCTAATTATTAAAAATACCAAACTAACCCCACATACAGATAAAGCTCATAATATAGCTTAAAATAAAATTATATCCCCAACGCCACAAGTTGGAATTTTGCCCTTAAACTATTTAAGCTAAATTCATAAAAGTCCTGGTTCACTCTTCAAAATCAGTAAATTTAAAGGAACCCAATGAAGGAGTAAAACTAGGTACTCCCGCACATATCCCCCTATATTAGAGTAGCTTCTTACATTAAAAGCCCCATGTTGACTATATGAGTACAGGTATAAGGTATACGCAGCTCTGAAAAAAGAAATTAATATTAAAGCTCTTATTCTTAATCAAGACCAGGCAACAATACTATTTAATAGTCTGATCTCCCCTAAAAGATTCAAGGATGGTGGGGCCGCTATATTAGCAGCTCTTAATAAAAACCACCATAAGCTGAGGCTCGGCATTAAATTAATAAGCCCCTTGTTAATAAGTATTCTACGACTCCCAAATCGCTCGTAAGTCATATTCACCAAACAGAATAACCCCGATGAACAAAGACCGTGAGCAATTATTATCGTAAACGCCCCGCACGTCCCTCAATAATTTATAGTCATAATACCAGAAAGAACTAGCCCTATGTGAGCAACCGAGGAGTAAGCAACTAACGATTTTAAATCTCTTTGCCGGAGACAAATTAATCTCACTAAAACTCCCCCGACAAGTCTAATACTCACCCATAAACATCTATAAATAAAATTGCTCACAGCCAAAGCCCCTAATACACGTACCAAACCATACCCCCCTAATTTTAGTAAAACTCCCGCTAAAATTATAGAACCTCTTACTGGGGCTTCTACATGGGCCTTAGGAAGCCATAAATGAACTAAAAATATCGGTATTTTTACCAAGAAAGCCAAAATTATCACTAAATAAAGTACTAAACTGCAACTATTATTTGCCCAACCTTGTAAAAAAGGTAAAAATAAAGAACCAAAAGAATTATAAAAAACAAAAATGCCAATTAACAAAGGTAAAGAAGCCAATAACGTATAAAATAGTAAATATGTGCCCGCCTGGATACGCTCGGGTTGGTACCCTCACCCTAAAATCAAAAACAATGTAGGAATTAAAGATGCCTCAAAATAAATATAGAAAAATAGAAGGCTTGTGCTACTAAATGTTAAATAAAGTATAAGCAGTAAAAACAAAATCAAAAACTTAAAAAGAGGACGACCAAATTTCGAGTTCATCACTCCCTGGCTAGCGCTCCATATCAACGCACAAATCCAAAAACTCAATAAAATCAGACCGTAAGAAAGGACATCACAACCTAAATAAGAGCTAACACAACTCCATATATGGGGTATAGTATACAGTATTATGAAAAGAAAAGTAGCAAGGTACAGGCCGGCGTGGATCAAATGCCAAGACTTATAACGATAAATTAAAGGGGTCATAAATAAAACTATTATTAAGAGCTTTAACATATTAACATTCTAAAAGATTGAAAATAATCATTACCATGAGTTCGAATAATAGAAACAAGAATTGATAACCCCAAAGCACCCTCACAAACAATAAATGTTAAAAACACCATTGTAAAATAAAGCTCCGACCCCTTAGTCACTAAAAATAGGTATATTAATATATACAATGATAAGGCAATAAATTCTAAACTCAATAAAGTCATTAAAAGATGCTTTCGCCGTGAAGAAAACACATATATCCCAACTAAAACCGATAAAACCACCAAGCCGAGATAATATAATTTTAACATTTACAATTTTACTCCTTAAAAAAGAATGTAGGGCTCAAGATGGGCCTTACTGACATTTAGCCCTCAACGTTTTAGTAGTTTAACAAAACATCGGTCTTGTAAGCCGAAATTGGGAGGTCCCCTAAAATTTCAAGGGCAAAACAAACGTTCTCTCTTCAGTCCCCAAAACTAATATTTTATTAAACTACCCCTTGTTTTGACCACCTCTCTATTATTACTTTCTACTACCGTTGTAAGTAGTTTATTTCTATTCATGACACACCCCCTAGCCATAGGATTAATTTTACTTATCCAAACGTGCCTTGTCGCCCTCTTTACAGGATCCCTTACTTCCCTGTTCTGATTCGGATATATTCTTTTCCTCGTGTTTCTTGGAGGTATGCTCGTACTTTTTATTTACATGACGAGCCTCGCATCCAATGAAATATTTTCACTCTCAAGTCCTCTTGTGATATCACTTCTACCCTTGTTTATTGGAAGCAGTATCATTATAGGGGCAGGGGTCCAATTATTTGACTGAGCCTACCCTTCTGGCCTAAGAAACGAAACTTTTGAACCCATTCTCAGAAATAACCCGCTACCTATCCTCATTCTAAAACTTTTTAGATCCCTATCGGCCCATTTAACTATTCTTCTTGCTTGTTATTTATTTCTCACCCTAATTGCTGTTGTTCACATCACAAGTTTTAATCAAGGCCCTCTTCGAACTCACTTAATTTAATGTATAAACCCCTACGCCTTCAACACCCCCTCTTTAAAATTGCTAATGGGGCCCTTGTCGATCTACCTGCACCCTCCAATCTTTCCACGTGATGGAATTTTGGGTCTCTGTTAGGCCTCTGCTTAGGTGTCCAAATCGTTACAGGACTCTTCCTCGCCATACACTATGTCCCCCATATTGACTTAGCTTTCTCAAGTGTTACTCACATTTGCCGAGATGTTAATTATGGTTGATTATTGCGAACTTTACATGCTAATGGTGCCTCTATATTCTTTGTTTGTATTTATCTACATATTGGGCGAGGTATATACTACGGTTCTTATAATTATACTCACACTTGAATAATTGGGGTCCTAATTTTGTTTTTAGTAATAGGGACCGCTTTTATAGGCTATGTCTTACCTTGGGGCCAAATATCTTTCTGGGGTGCAACTGTAATTACTAACCTCCTATCCGCCGTTCCCTATCTCGGCACAATACTTGTCCAATGGGTATGAGGGGGCTTTGCCGTGGATAACGCTACACTTACACGATTTTTTACCTTCCACTTCCTTTTACCCTTCCTCGTAGCTGCAGCTACGATAATCCACCTCCTCTTCTTACACCAAACAGGTTCTAACAACCCTATTGGGGTAAACAGAAACCTAGATAAGATCCCTTTCCACCCCTACTTTTCCTTTAAGGATATTGTCGGATTCGGTACCCTGTTAATAATCCTGACCATCCTCACTCTTTTGAACCCCTACCTTCTGGGAGACCCTGATAATTTTATTCCCGCCAACCCACTAGTTACACCGGTCCATATCCAACCGGAATGGTACTTTTTATTCGCTTACGCCATCCTGCGATCTATCCCTAATAAGCTTGGGGGAGTAATCGCCCTTGTCCTTTCAATCGCTATTCTATTCATTTTACCAATCACCAACAAGTCCAAGTTTCGAGGTATGGAATTCTACCCCTTAAGCCAAGTTTTATTCTGAGCCCTATTCACTGTTGTCTGCCTTCTCACTTGGTTAGGAGCCCGTCCCGTAGAGGCACCCTATATTCTCCTAGGTCAAATCTTAACCGTAGTTTACTTCTCCTACTACCTTCTTAACCCCCTATCCTTAAAATCTTGGGATTCCTTAATTCGATGGCCAAATAATTATTGGATAATATTTGTTTTGAAAGCATGTTAAAGAGGTTCGACTCCTCTTTTGGTCTTACTCAATATTTTCCATTTAAACCCCAAGGACTAAAAGCCCACCAAAAAAGAGTAAGTAATTGAGAGCTGCGGGGAGGTAACTTTTCCACGCTAAAAATATCAACTTATCGTATCGGAATCGGGGTAAAGTTCCCCGCACCCAAATAAACATAAACGCCAAACTCACCAACTTAATATAAAATGAAAAGGTGTAAATACTCGAGCCTAAAAACAAAATTACAAAAAGCATTCTTATAAATAAAATTCTAGCGTACTCTGCTAAAAAGATAAGAGCAAAACCTCCTCTTCTATATTCTACATTAAACCCAGAAACTAATTCCGACTCCCCCTCTGCGAAATCAAAGGGGGTTCGGTTAGTTTCTGCTAAGCAGGAAGCAAACCACATCATAGCGAGTGGTAAAGCTAAGCACACAAACCAAATACCCTCCTGGTATTTTCTAAAATCCAATACGTGGTATCTTTCCACCAGGAAAACGAACGACAGTAAAATCAGGGCTAATCTTACCTCATAGGAGATTGTTTGAGCTACAGCTCGCAGCCCCCCCAAAAGTGCATAGTTAGAATTAGATGCCCAACCTGCCATCATTACTGTATACACCCCTATTCTTGTGCATCTTAAGAAAAATAAAAGACCCAAATTAAAATTGTATATCCCTACTCATAAAGGGAACACTGCCCAAACCACCAATGCCAAGAATAATCTAAAAATAGGAGAAATATAGTAGGGGATGTAATTACTTACCGTAGGGTAAGTTTGCTCCTTTGTAAACAATTTAATAGCATCCGCAAAAGGTTGGGGAATACCCCAAATTCCCACTTTGTTCGGACCCTTTCGAATTTGTACATAACCTAGAACTTTACGCTCTAGTAAAGTTAGAAACGCAACACCTACCAAAACACAAACTATCAACAATACACTAGCCCCTAAACTTAAAAGTGCGTCTGTCCCCAACATATATTGCCTGGGGCGATAACCCCATATTTAGATTCTAAATCTAGAGCACTACTCTGCCAAAGCAATAATATTCTTTAATTAAAGAATTATCCCTAATATTTGGTCCTTTCGTACTAAAATATTTTGTTTATTAAGGATAGAAACCGACCTGGCTCACGCCGGTCTGAACTCAGATCATGTAAAGTTTTAAGGGTCGAACAGACCCCAACTCTAAGCGGCTGCACCTAAAATTACCTTTAATCCAACATCGAGGTCGCAACCCCTCTTATCGATATGAACTCTCAAAAAGGATTACGCTGTTATCCCTAAGGTAACTTAATTTTTTATTCATTATTTATGGATCCTTTATTCACTTATTATGTTTTACATAAGGTAAGTTAATTTATTACCCCGTCACCCCAACATAATAAAATTTAGCTTTAAGTAACATATTTTCCTAAAGGCTTAAGCCTAATTTATGAAGTTCTATAGGGTCTTCTCGTCCTTTAATATTATTTTAGCCTTTTAACTAAAAAGTTAATTTCTTCTTTTTTATGGAGACAGTTTGTACCTCGTCCCACCTTTCATCCCAGCCTCTAATTAAGAGGCTAATGATTATGCTACCTTTGCACGGTCAAAATACCGCGGCCCTTAAAAGTTTCAGTGGGCAGGTAAGACCTCTTACATACCCCAGAGGCGATGTTTTTGATAAACAGGCGGGCACAACTTTGCCGAATTCCTTAATAAAATATACCCTCAATATTCATTTTATCATTATCCCACTTTGCTTCTTATTTACAAAATTGTTTCAATATCTATTTAAACTAGCAAAATTCTTCTTAACCAAGATAAACTATAACATCCTTTTGGTGGCTACTTTTAAACCTACACCCTTTCGTAAATTCCAAATTTATAAAATAAATTAGAGCTTATCCCCTAAAATTTTTGTACTCGGTTGCTAAACCCCCTATCACATAGTACTACACCTAATACCTGAATTAAATTCATTTCTTGAAAAACTAGATACCTTAAAGATCGACTAGCATTTCACTCCTAACTAAGTATGGTAAATAAATTTGCCACTTTAACCAATTTACTAAGTTAGCCCTCCTTATATCGAGATTTTAATATTCTTCCCTATATTTAATAAACCCTGATACAAAAGGTACGTTACGTAACTTCTTTTATTTAGTGCTTATATTCTTTCACAAATCCTTCACAGTACTTACTTTAACAATCCCTTCGCTATACCCTACTCAAACTAAAAATTCTTTTATTAATTCTTATTTTACCAATTTTGCCCTTAAACCTCAAAACAAACCGAATTGCACGGTTCTAAACCCAGTGTAAGTGGGGTGCTGCCTATTTAGCTATGTTCCGCCATTCTAGGGGCACCTTCCGGTACACCTACTATGTTACGACTTATCTCATTGAATACGAGAGCGACGGGCGATGTGTGCACGATTTAGAGCTGATATTATACCCTCATGGTCGACAGTATTACTTCCAAATCCACCTTCTAGCCTTTTACACAAAACTTTCCGTGTTAAATTCTTTTATTGTAATTCACCTCTCCTTAAACATTAACTGCACCTTGACCTGACATACTCTCTCATAAGATTCTGAAAATACTTTCCCAAAATTTCCTGATGACGGCGGTATACAAGTTGACCACAAATCTAAGTAGAATCCTCGGGGGTTATCGATTATAGGGCAAATTCCTCTGACCAGCTAAACCACCGCCAAATTTTTTGAGTTTTAAGACCATACCTTTTACTACTCAGGACCTCCTATAATACCCAGCATAGTAGGGTCTCTAATCCTAGTTTTCTTTCTGGGTCTCCAAGTTTCACCTTATTATTTTTTGCCCTTTCCACCAATTAAAAATTTCACCTAAAAATATACCCCTTTCGTGCTTTACCCTGACTAACTTTATCCAAAAATGCTCTCTCGTATTATTTGTGTAACCGCGGTCGCTGGCACAAATTTGGCCAAAACTATTTAAATTCGCCAACTCTAAGTTTCCCTAATTTTTAAAATCAAATACTGCGCTTATTATCCCACCCCTTTAGGAACTTCATATTTTACATGTAAAACAATTTTATAGAAAGCACATTTACCAAAATAAAACTTTATTCTCGTAGTTTCTGCGCAGGACCACGCACTAAAACTTAAAAACTTTATGTGGATC